TAAAAGGATTAAGGAAAACAGAAGTCAAAATGCAAATACAATAATAATTCAGTAATCCGGGAAAAATGCCATCTATTTTGTATCATTTTGGCGGCATGGCCGAGTGGTAAGGCGGGGGACTGCAAATCCTTTTTCCCCAGTTCAAATCCGGGTGTCGCCTGAATCACCAAAAAACTCGAAATCATAATCGATTTTTTGGATTGGTTTCTCAATAGTGTTCGGTAGAACCCCCTTTTGACTCTGCGACATTAATTCCACTATTATTAGTGAGTAATAATGGAATAATTCCTTCGTATTTATAGAGATTAGGGGACATAATGCACATGGATATAGTAAGTCTCGCTTGGGCTGCTTTAATGGTAGTCTTTACATTTTCCCTTTCACTCGTAGTGTGGGGAAGAAGTGGGCTTTAGAAGTACTACTAATTGAGTTCAGGAATCAAACCCGCTTGTTTTATAGATCGTTCGGCAACGCATTTTGAACTATTAAAAATCAAAACTCTGAATTTGGAATCCCATTGGATTCCAATGGAGTAATCTATGATAGGAATCATACTCTTTCAATCCAAGAGATATTTCCTTGATTCCCGTCTTTGTACTTCGAAAAGAAAGGGATTCAGATGATTCGAAATTGATTCCAAGGGAGTGGGCTCTTACTATCTTTATAGATGGATACTAAGGAAGACCGGACCTTTTCTTTTTTATTTATTTCCCTCTTGACTCTTCAAAAAAGAAGTTGTTTTGTTAAGCGTATACGCATTTTCTATAAGAAATGATATAGATATAGTGGTTGTTTAAGGAGAGACTGGGCAATAATAAGATCTTGCCTCGGGCGAATTACATATCGGGCATTTACCCTTTGGTTTCTATTCTAATTTTAGAAAGTCGGTTTATGCTTTATTTGATATGGCGTTAAAAATAGGTGAGGTTTCCCCTTACTTATTAGTAAGGGGAATTAGAATCCTAAAATAAGAATTATTTCAGATTGAGCGGAACAAATAGATGTAGCAAATTGGGTCTTATGTCAATTCCATAGAATATATGGAATATATTGATATGGAATATATGGAAATGGAATTAATATACACATATAGGAAGAGAATATTGTAGATTGATATATAGAAACTTAAGCGTTTATCTTTATTCTAGATTACAACTTTATAGACTAAGAGATAGATAGTATGGTAGAAAAATGAATTTTCTACCATACTATCTATCTCTTAGATAATTTCCGATTATAGTGCGCTCATTTCATTTAAGTTAAGACGTGAAATTGAATCCCTTTCATTTTACTTCGTAAATTTTTGATAAGAACTTGGAAGGAAAGTTTGATTCAAATGAATTTGAAAATTCAATTGAATTAATCATTTTGACTGACTGTTTTTACGTAAATGATAAGTAGAAAAGCGGTAGGAACTAGAATGAATAGTGCAGTAGCAATAAATGCAAGAATATTTACTTCCATAATCTCATCAGTTTTTTACTTCGCAATAACTCGGGATTTAATCCCCTAGAGATGATAAATCTTTCGTCTATCATCTGTAAATTCAATGAATGAATTACCTCTCGATGATCTTGAACCGGATCACTATCATGAATAACAATATCTGATCTATCAAATCAACCCGTCGTCAAGACTTGAATAGTATAACATAGGAAGTTCTTTTATCCATACTGAATCAAAATTTTGATTCCTAACTCAATTACTCCAAAATGAGATTTATCATCCGTTTCCTTGTTTTTTCTATAACCCACCTTGCGTCTTCCTTGGACAATCTTCTGATGAAGGATCATCAGATTGCCTTTCCACTTCAATTAATTACATAGTTCCAACCCTAACAAACAAAAAAAGCGAGGTGGAAAAATAGGAAAGCAAAAAGAAATCAAGACTCCTTTTTGCTTTGGGAATGGAAGTATATCCCTCGACATTCTTTACTAGTTCATAGAAAGGGAAAAATGGATTTTTGTATTTATTGGATCCGTCGGGACTGGCGGGGCTCGAACCCGCAGCTTCCGCCTTGACAGGGCGGTGCTCTAACCGATTGAACTACAATCCCAGGGAAATAAGGGATCTGGCAGAAATTTGGATTCTTTTTTATCTTCGTATGGGGTCTTTCTAAAGGACAAGGGTTTTTATACTATCTCATGGTAGATTGATGCGGTTTATTGGGCCGAGCTGGATTTGAACCAGCGTAGACATATTGCCAACGAATTTACAGTCCGTCCCCATTAACCGCTCGGGCATCGACCCAGGAAGAATCCATTAAATTTTTTTTATAGGCTTATTGGTAATCCATGATCAACTTCCTTTCGTAGTACCCTACCCCCAGGGGAATTCGAATCCCCGCTGCCTCCTTGAAAGAGAGATGTCCTAAACCACTAGACGATGGGGGCCAACTTGACCAACCGCCCTCATACTATGATCATAGTATCATCCGTTTTTTGAAATTGTCAATATAATGGAATGATCGGATCCGAGGGATCTTTCCGTTTTTCGTAAT